AACAGGAAGATCCGGAAAAAATAGATGAAACGGAAGAGATCCGAGTGAATGGAAAGGAAAAAACAAAGGGGGAATTCCACTTTCACTTTAAAGAGACATGCTATAAAGATAGCCCAGTTTACGAAGATTCTTATCTTGATAGGTATCAAGATAATTGGGAATTGGGAAGACTTAAAGAAGAGAAAAATGAAAAGACTTATTTCTGGTTTGAAAAACCTCTTGTGACTTTTCTTTTCGATTATAAACGATGGAATTGTCCATTGCGATATATAAAAAATGATCGGTTTGAAAATGCTGTACGAAATGAAATGTCACAATATTTTTTTTATACATGTCCAAGTAATGGGAAAAAAAAAATATCTTTTACATATCCACCTAGTTTATCGACTTTTTCGGAAATGATAGAACGAAAAATGTCTTTGTACACGACAAAAAAATTATCCCATGGAGACCTGTATAATTATTGGGTTTATACCAATGAACAAAAAAAATAATAAAAATATTGATACATAAAAAAAATATAAAAATAAATAAGACGAGATTCGTCCCCCCCCCATATATCTGATACCTTCACCTATAAGGGAACTTGTAAGGCCAACTCCATTTGTAATTCCATCAATTATATGTCTATCAAAAAACCGAGTTAGCTCGGTTAATCCTCTTATACCCATGGCTAAAACCCTAGTATAAAAAATATCTATGTAACCACGATTATATGACCAATTGTATATAACACTTTTTATTTGGTCCAAGATAATTCTCTTAGGGCTCCCTTTTACAAATGAATTGATTAAGTCCAAATTCTGGAAAAATGAATAAACAGACCCATATAAAATATATGCTATGAATAATCCGAAAATGGCTATACTTACTGAAAAAATGGAATTTGTAAAAAATTCATACCAATTCACAGAATAATTCGAATTTGGATGGAAAAGATTTTGGGATGGGGTTAACCATTTCGATAATATATCAAAATCCATTACCCCTTGATCAAAAGAAATTCCTATTGATCCAACGAACAAAGTAAATAGTACCAATACAAGCAGAGGAAATAGCATAGTATTGTCTGATTCATGAGGATACATGGAAGTATATTTATTTCCAAAGTAAGTACTAAAGTATCGTATCTTATCATTATCAATGATTTTATATGTATCTTTTGAAAAAAAGTAAACCCCTTTATTCATTGTTGATAAAAGTAAATTTTTATTGACTGTTTTTGGTGCTTCTTTTCCCCATAGAGATATTGAATAGAACAAATTATTTTTAGTGCTACTGTGATTTTGAAAATAAACACGCAAATACCCATCAAAGGTAAGTAAATATACCCGAAACATATAAAATGCGGTTAATCCTATTGTGAAACAAGGTATTATTGCAAAAATTGGTGAATATAACCAAGTATCATTAAGAATTTCATCTTTGGACCAAAAACAAGCAAGAGGTGGAATACCACAAAGAGAAAGTGTACCTAATAAAAAAGTAGTTCTTGTAATTGGAACATATCTTGTTAAACCACCCATAAGAACCATATTCTGACTTTTTTCTGGTGAATATCCAACAATAGGTTCCATTGAATGAATAATAGATCCAGATCCCAAAAACAATAAAGCTTTAGAATAGGCATGAGTGATCAAATGGAATAAAGCCGCTCGATAAGAACCTATACCTAGAGCTAACATAATATAACCTAATTGAGACATTGTAGAATAGGCTAAACTTCTTTTAATGTCTCTTTGAGCAAGAGAAAAAGTAGCTCCTAATAGTACTGTTATTATACCTATTAAAGAAATGAAATTCATTATATAAGGTATGTCTATGAAAAGAGGAATAAGGCGAGCTACAAGAAAAATTCCTGCTGCTACCATAGTAGCAGCGTGTATAAGGGCCGAGATGGGAGTAGGTCCTTCCATGGCATCAGGTAACCATACGTGGAGGGGGAATTGTGCAGATTTAGCAACTGCACCGACAAATAATAAAAAGGCACACAAAGTAGCAAATAAGGAACTGACCCCATTATTATGGATCAAGTTATTAGCTATTTCGAACAAATCCCGAAATTCCAAACTACCTGTTATCCAATAAAGACCTAAGATTCCTAATAATAAACCAAAATCTCCTACACGATTAGTTACAAAAGCTTTTTGACAAGCACTTGCGGCAATCGGTCGTGTGAACCAAAACCCTATTAATAAATATGAACACATTCCCACTAGTTCCCAAAAAATATGAATTTGTATCAAATTAGAACTAGTAACTAATCCCAACATGGAAGTATTGGAAAAACTCATATAAGCAAAAAATCTCAAATATCCTTGGTCGTGAGACATATAATTGTCACTATAAATAAGAATCATGACTCCAACAGTAGTAATTAGTATTGACATAATAGAAGTAAGTGGATCGATCAAATATCCAAACTCTAAGGAAAAATCAATATCTATGGTCCAAGACCATAGATATTGATAAATAAAACTTCCATTTATTTGTTGAATAGACAGATTGGCCGAAAATACCATAGCTATACTTAACAGAAAAATACTAGGAAAAACCCATATACGACGAATATTTTTTGTTGCTGTCGGAATAAGTATAAGTCCAAATCCTATTGACATAGTAACTGTAAGTGGAAGAAAAGGTATTATCCATGCATATTGATATGTATGTTCCATAAGAAAACAAACAAATTGAGATTTTTTTTATAATTAATAATTGTTTCCGATTCACCAATTCTTATCTCTTTCGAAAAGAACAAAAAATAAATATATATATAAAAAAAAATAAATATATATATAATAGTATATATATATATATATATTATTTGTTATTTTATGTTATTTGTTTTTTTATGTTAAATGTTGAAAGTTAAAAAAAACTATTATTCACAGAATAAAGTATAGATAATGATTAAAAAAAAAAACGATCTATTCCGAACAATACATGTCTTTCACATACAACGATAAATAAAAATGAGTAACCCTTTTTTGAATGGCAGTTCCAAAAAAATGTATTTCTATGTCAAAAAAACATATTCGTAGGAATATTTGGAAGAAAAAAGGATATTTAACTGCAGTAAAAGCTTTTTCTTTAGCGAAATCGGTTTCTACCGGACATTCAAAAAGTTTTTTTGTGCGACAAACAAATAATAAAGTCTTGGGATAATTGGAATTGACATAGCCCGAAGAACTGAAAATTTTTTAAGATGAACGATTCACATTAATTAATGTATTGAACTACTCAATATTAGTTAGAACTAGCTGCTGTGGTATGTAGAATAAGAGTTTTCTGTATATTGGGTTCTTATTAAGAATAGTATTTTTTCCCTATCCATTAACTTTTCACAATAGAAAAATAGGATTAAGATTTTCTATTGTGAATAGTACAATTGCCATAGAAATTTAAACTCTTTTATTTTGTTATATGCCTAACCTAAAACTTAATTGGTTTGGTAAATGTTACCTTTGTATATATTATATACATATACACAATGAAGAGTATTAATACTTAATGATACTAAAGTATCGGAATCGTTAGAAAAATTCCAAATGGATTTAGTGATGAAATTGTAATACATATGAGATCTTAGTTATTTGATTTTTTTTCGTTGAAAAAAAAAATCAATCTTTTTCATTTATCCGATTTCATCGGATAAATGAAAAACAAATCATCAAAAAAATAGAAAGAAAGGGACAATTCTTAATTCTATACCTCTACATGAGAGCAAAACTATCGAAATTTCAACTGTATCGGGGGAACTTAGTTTATAGTACGTGAAAGTTGATTGTTAAAACCGAACCTAGGACGATACTAACTAAGGATTATTTTATTGAAGATTCAAATATGAATTTAAACGAGTCTTTTTTCATCGATTCTAATGTTTCCTAAACTATATTGAATCCTTGATTCTTGACGATTCAACATGAAATGAATATTATTATTTCAAGTAAGCCGCCATGGTGAAATCGGTAGACACGCTGCTCTTAGGAAGCAGTGCTAGAGCATCTCGGTTCGAGTCCGAGTGGCGGCATCCTATAAAAGAGACACAATGTGTCCTATAATGTATTCAATTTCCGATTTAAATTCTGTAATGGGACACTTTTTTTATGATATTTGTGACTTTAGAACATATATTAACTCATATCTCTTTTTCGATCATTTCAATTGTGATTACGATCCATTTCATGAACTTATTAGTCTACGAAATCGTAGGATTACGTGATTCATCGGAAAAAGGGATGATAGCCACCTTTTTCTCTATAACAGGATTATTGGTTTCTCGTTGGATTTCTTCAGGACATTTTCCGTTAAGTAATTTATACGAGTCATTAATCTTCCTTTCATGTAGTTTCTTTATTATTCATATAATTTCCAAGAAATTGAACCATAAAAATGATTTAAGCACAATAACTACCCCAAGTACTATTTTTACTCAAGGCTTCGCTACGTCGGGTCTTTCAACTGAAATGCATCAATCCGCAATATTAGTACCTGCTCTACAATCTCAGTGGTTAATGATGCACGTAAGTATGATGTTATTGAGCTATGCAGCTCTTTTATGCGGATCGTTATTATCAATCGCTCTTCTAGTCGTTACATTTCGAAACAACATCAATTTTTTTTGTAAAAGCAATAATTTCTTAATTAGATCATTTTTCTTTGGTGAGATTAAATACTTGAATGAAAAAAGAAGAAGTGTTTTTAAAAACACTTCTTTTCTTTCATTTCGAAATTATTACAAATATCAATTGACTCAGCGTTTGGATTATTGGAGTTATCGTATGATTAGTTTAGGGTTTACCTTTTTAACCATAGGCATTCTTTGTGGAGCAGTATGGGCTAATGAAGCATGGGGATCTTATTGGAGTTGGGACCCGAAGGAAACTTGGGCATTTATTACTTGGACCATATTCGCGATTTATTCACATACTAGAACAAATCAAAGTTTACAAGGTACGAATTCGGCACTTATAGCTTCTATAGGATTTTTTATAATTTGG